GTAAAAAAATATTTATAATAATGTAATAGACACACTTTGGGCCATAAAAATACCCCACTCGAGGTTTCCTGTTTACGGGGGGTTTTCAGGAGCGTTAGCGATCTTACGAGTTTAGGGGGGTAGGGGGGTTTAACGCGCGTAAAACCCCGGGGGCACTTAGATATTCTTCGAGTAAAATTAGTATTATGCTCTTGATATCTCTGTATGTAACTCTTTTTATAATATCTTTTCACCATTCATACTATTTCCTTTGCGCGCAAGGAAGTGTTCACCCTTAAATCTTATTCCCGTGTGCACTCTGAAATGCCAAGTGAAAGGAAAGAGAAAAAGAGAACCCCTTGCCCGATGGAAAGAACGCTCGGCTTGCTGGGTAACGAGTCGTATGTGTTCCACCATTAACTTATGCAAGCGTCGAGAGGTAGAATGGGGGATAATATCATATCATGGCCCTGAAGTAGGAACCAAATGCCAGGAATAATTCACTGGGTGAAACCCCCACAGTTATTGTCCCTCACCTTCAATAACCGTGAGCATTAAGGAATAGTCGGATGGTAGGCTCTCACTGGGTATATATTTTTTTTATGACGAGATGTTGAGTCTTGGTATATCTAGACTAATGAATATTGTGCTAGGGATTAAATCTCGCCTATCCTTGATTTATTAATATGTCTTATCCATTTATGCTTTATGTAATTATTACTGTTATGTATTTAAACATAAATGGTTCTAGACTATTTATGGTGATAATACATATGTGTCTTTTAATAATACATGTATGTTGTATATAAATGTATGGTGTAAATACATATATGTCCTTAAATACTGTATATATATGTTTAATATAAATATATGGTGTAAATACATATATGTATGTATTCAGTGACATATTTTAAATGTGCGGTTTCAAAGAATAGTTTAGTTTAGAATCCTAGCTTTGGGAGTTAGGGGTAGGGGTTAAAATCCCCTTTCTTTGAGCAAAAGGGGGGACTTTAACCTCCGACGTCCGGTTTACAAGACCGGCGCTCTGAACGCTGAGCTACAAGTGCAAGTTCAGCCGAAGATTTTGTTTTCTGCTCATCCTGCAAGTGGGAAGAAAATTAGGAATAAGGAGAAGTATAGTACGGATGCTACTTGGCCAATGATAATGAAGGGCTGTTCTGCTGGCATACCCCCGATTCATGTTAGGATCACTACGTCTGCAATGAGGGCTCAGAATAAGAATTGGGAGGTTGGACGGAATGTCAGGGTTCGCTGTTTTGATGTATGTAGAAATGGCACAACCATAAGTACGAGGATAGAGGCTAGTAGGGCTAGTACTCCTCCTAGTTTGTTAGGAATTGAGCGGAGGATGGCGTATGCAAATAGGAAGTATCATTCGGGTTTAATATGAGGGGGAGTCACTATAGGGTTAGCAGGGGTAAAGTTGTCCGGGTCTCCTAGCAGGTTAGGGGAAAATAATGCTAGGAAGGTGAGACCTGTAAGTAGTACTGCGAAACCTAGAAGGTCTTTGTAAGAAAAGTAAGGGTGGAATGAGATTTTGTCTGCGTTTGAGTTGAGCCCGATGGGGTTGTTTGACCCTGTCTCGTGTAGGAAGAGAAGGTGCAGAATTGTTGCAGCTATAATAACGAATGGAAAGAGGAAATGGAAGGCAAAGAATCGGGTGAGGGTGGCGTTATCTACAGAGAAGCCCCCTCAGATTCATTCAACTAGCATGGTGCCCACGTAGGGTACGGCTGACAGTAGATTGGTAATAACAGTGGCACCTCAGAAGGACATTTGTCCTCAAGGAAGAACGTAGCCTACGAAAGCAGTTATCATTACTAGGAGGAGGAGTACTACGCCAATGTTTCATGTTTCTTTGTAGAGGTAGGAGCCATAGTAAAGGCCTCGTCCAATGTGGAAATAAATACAGATAAAAAAGAAGGATGCGCCGTTTGCATGAAGGTTTCGGATGAGTCATCCGAAGTTAACGTCCCGGCAAATATGGGCTACGGAGGTGAATGCTGATTCAACATCAGGGGTGTAATGCATTGCGAGGAATAGTCCCGTGAGGACTTGGGAGATTAGGCAAAGGCCTAGTAGTGACCCGAAGTTTCATCAAACGGAAATATTGGAGGGGGACGGAAGGTCCACTAGTGCATCGTTGGCGATTTTTAGGAGGGGGTGAGTTTTTCGGAGGCTTGCCATTAGGGTTCTTGTAGTTGAATAACAACGGTGGTTTTTCAAGCCATTAGTCCTGGTTAGAATCCTGGCAGGAATTATGACTTATATGATGTGTCTGTTTTTATTTGGTTTAGTTTTAGGGCTGGTGGCAGTTGCTTCTAACCCTTCTCCTTACTTTGCTGCTTTAGGTTTGGTAGTTGTAGCTGGTATGGGGTGTGGGGTTTTAGTAGGCCATGGGGGGTCTTTTTTATCATTAGTATTATTTTTAATTTATTTAGGAGGGATGTTGGTTGTGTTTGCTTATTCGGCTGCTTTAGCTGCGGAGCCATATCCTGAAAGTTGAGGGAGTCCAGCCGTTGTGCTATACATGGTGGTTTATACGGTAGCGGTTGTTTGGGCCTGTGCGCTTCTTTGAGGGGGGTGATATGAGGCTTCTTGAGCGCCTGTAGATGAAGTAGTGGAGTTTTCCGTCTTTCGAGGGGATGTTGGGGGTGTTGCTTTAATGTACTCGTTAGGTGGGGGGATGTTAGTGATTAGTGCGTGGGTTTTACTCTTAACTTTATTTGTTGTATTGGAGCTAACCCGAGGGATGGGGCGAGGGGCGGTTCGGGCGGTCTAGTAGGTGGTTAAGAGGATGGCGAAGGTTAAGGTTAGGAGGAAGAGGGTGAGGTAAGTTTTAATTATTCCTTGCTGGGTGTTGCTTGTTGTTGTAATTAAAGGGATATTGGAGGAAACCAGGGCTTTTGGGCCGGCTTTTTCTATTCAGGTTTGGTCAACTATTTGGCTAGCAATGGCTTGGCCTAAAATTAGGTTGACTTTGGGTGTAGCACGGTGGATAATTGATGGGAAGAATCCTAGCATGTTAGAAAAGTGGTGGGGGGCAAGCATTGGGGAAGGTTTAAATTGTTTGCTTGTAAGTGATGCAAGTTCTAGGGCCGTAATTAGGCCGAGGATAGTGACTACAAGGGCTGCTAGTTTTAGTAGCGGTGGTATAGACATAACTGGGGTTTTTAGTGGGAGGATATTAGATGTGATTAGGAGACCGGCGATGATGCTTCCTCATGCTAATCGTTTGATAGGGTTAATGACTGCTGGGTTGTTTTCGTTAATAGGAGAGAGGGAGTTAAATCGAGGGTGGCCTATGGATACGAAGAATACAACTCGAAGGCTATAGATGGCCGTGAATGAGGTGGCGAGGAGGGTTAGTGTGAGGGCTCAGGCGTTAAGGTGGGATGTGTTTAGTGCTTCAATAATGGCGTCTTTGGAGAAGAAGCCGGCTAAGAAAGGGGTGCCAGTTAGGGCCAGACTGCCGATGGTCAGACATGAAGAGGTAAAGGGGGTGAGGTGATGTATTCCTCCCATTTTACGAATGTCCTGCTCGTCATTTAGGCTATGGATAATTGAACCGGAGCAGAGAAAGAGTATTGCTTTAAAGAAAGCGTGTGTACAGATGTGAAGGAAGGCAAGCTGTGGTTGGTTAAGTCCGATGGTTACCATCATAAGCCCAAGTTGACTGGATGTTGAGAAGGCAACGATTTTTTTGATGTCGTTTTGGGTGAGGGCACAGGTTGCAGTGAAGAGGGTAGTTAATGCCCCTAAGCATAGACATAAGGTCAGGGCGGTTTGGTTGGTTTCTATGAGCGGGCTCATACGGATGAGGAGAAAGATTCCTGCCACGACTATTGTACTAGAATGTAGTAGGGCAGAGACCGGCGTAGGACCCTCCATTGCAGAGGGAAGTCAGGGGTGAAGTCCAAATTGGGCTGATTTGCCGGTAGCAGCAACGATCAGGCCGAGAAGCGGCAGGGTGAGGTCAAAGTTTTTAGCGTTAATGAATATTTGTTGTATTTCTCACGAGTTAAGGTTGGTTGCTATTCATGCTATGGCAAGAATGAGTCCGATATCCCCAACACGGTTATACACGACTGCTTGTAGGGCAGCTGTGTTTGCATCTGCTCGTCCGTACCATCAGCCGATAAGAAGGAAGGATATAATCCCTACGCCTTCTCACCCAATAAAGAGTTGGAACATATTGTTTGCTGTAACTAGAATAATCATGGCGATGAGAAAGACTAAAAGGTATTTAAAGAAGCGGTTTATGTAAGGGTCTGCATGTATGTACCAAGATGCAAATTCAAGGATCGACCATGTCACGTATAGTGCAATGGGGGTAAAGATAATTGAGTAGTGATCAAATTTTAGGCTAATATTGACATCAAAGGTAAGGGTGTTTATTCAGCTTCAGGTGGTAGTGATTGCTTCTGCCCCCTCGTTTAAGAATAAAAACAGTGGTAGCAGGCTAACAAAGAATGCTAGTTTTACTGCGGTCTTAACCTGTGTTACGGCCCAGTCGGGGGCTTGTGGGCGGGGGGACAGGGTTGTAAGTACGGGGTATACTAACAGTGAGAAGATGATAATTAGGCTCGTTGTTATTATTAGAGAGGTGGGGTGCATAGCTGCTACTTGGATTTGCACCAAGAGTTTCTGGTGCCTAAGACCAGCGGATGAGCTGTTATCCTTTAGGAGCCCGGGGTCGAGTGAGCCTTGGGGTTTAACCAAGGTTACGAAAATTAGCAGTTTCCGTTGCTGTCGAGTCCTCTCTCGGTAAATAAGGGGGCTTTAACCCCTGTTTTTAGAGCCACAGTCTAATGTTTTATATTAAACTATATCTACAGGCGGTTCAGCCTCAGATTAGTTCGGGTTTTAAGATAAGGAGAACTAGGGGGAGTAGGTGAAGGGTCATAAGTAGGTGTTCTCGAGAGTGTGAGGGGTCAAGAGCTATCATGTGTGCGGGGAGTGGGCCGCGCTGGGTTATTAAGAACATGTAGAGTGAGTAGCCAGCGGTGATTAGGGTTCCTGCTCCCGTCAACACTAGGGTTCAGGGGGACCAGTTAAATAATGACGTAATAATTATTAGCTCTCCCATGAGGTTAGGTAATGGGGGGAGTGCCAGGTTGGCGAGACTGGCAATAAATCATCATGTTGTCATGAGGGGTAGGACTATCTGTAGCCCTCGAGCCAGGACTATTGTTCGGCTGTGGGTTCGCTCGTAGTTGGTGTTTGCTAAGCAGAAGAGGGCGGATGATGTTAGTCCGTGGGCAATCATGAGGATTAGGGCCCCCGTGAATCCTCACGGTGTTTGAATTAAAATACCACCTGCGACTAGTCCCATATGGCTAACAGATGAGTAGGCGATTAGGGACTTTAGATCCGTTTGACGGAGGCAAATTGAGCCGGTCATGATTACTCCTCACAGGGCAAAGATAATGAAGGGGTAGCTGAGTTCCTTGGTGAGAGGCTCTAGTATAGGCATCATTCGTATCATTCCGTAGCCCCCTAGTTTCAGGAGTACGGCTGCAAGAATTATTGAGCCGGCGATTGGAGCTTCTACGTGTGCTTTGGGAAGTCATAAATGGACTCCATATAAAGGCATTTTTACTAGGAAGGCCAGGAGGCAGCCTGCTCATCATAGTTTGTCCGCGTAGGTTACTAATTGATAAGGGGTCGAGTATTGAAGAGTTAGTAGTGACAGTGTGCCTGCGCTGTTTTGGAGGAGGAGGAGGGCTACGAGGAGGGGCAGTGACCCTGCTAGTGTGTAGAATAGGAAATAGGTGCCAGCGTTTAGGCGTTCTGTTTGGTTACCTCAGCGGGTAATAATAACAAGTGTCGGAATTAGGGTAGCCTCAAATATAATATAAAATATGATGATTTCAGTGGCACTGAAGGCTAAAATAAGGAAGATTTGGAGCGATGTTAAGAGGGTGATGTACATTCGTTGGCGGTTAAGGGGCTCTAGGGCTGTATGGTTTTGGCTGGCGAGGATTATTAGTGGAAGGAGTCAACATGTAAGTACGAGGAGGGGGGTTGATAATGGGTCTGTTGCTATATAGAGATTTAGGGAGGCTCAGCCTGTCTCTGAAAGGCTTTCTAATCAGGTGAGGCTGGCTAGGGCAATAATGAGACTATGGGCTAGGGCCGTGGGTCATAGTCATTTCGCCGGAACGAGTCAGGTTGTTGGAATGAGCATAAGTGTTGGGATAAGAATTTTTAGCATTGGAGGAGGTTAAGGCTTTGCAGTCGATCACTTCCATGGGTGCGGGAGGTGGCTACTAGCAGGGCTAGTCCTGCGCTTGCTTCACAAGCTGAGAAAGCTAGTAAGAGCATGGGGGAGGCTGAAAAGCTAGTTGAGTCTAGTTGAAGGGTTCAGATTGACAGGGCAATAAAGAGGGAAAGTATTATAGCCTCTAAACATAGGAGGGCGGAGAGGAGGTGGGTTCGGTGAAATGCTAGGCCTGCCAGTCCTAGTATAAAGCTTGATGAAAAGGCGAAGTGAACGGGGGTCATTAGGTAATTATGGACTTTAACCACAAGCTCTTGAGCCGAAATCAAGTGTTTTTCTTAGACTAATCACCTATTCAGCCCACTCTAACCCTCCTTGCAATCACTCGTAAATTAGGCCTAGTGTTAGGAGGACCAGGACGGCGAAGGCTCAGAGGAAGGTGGTTAGTGGTGTGGGTAATTGGTCACCTCAGGGGAGGGGCAGGAGGAGAGCAATTTCCAGGTCGAATAAGAGGAATAGAATAGCGATCAGAAAAAAACGCAGTGAGAATGGTAGACGGGCTGATCCGAGGGGGTCGAAGCCGCATTCGTAGGGTGAGAGTTTTTCATGATCGGGTGTTATTTGGGGCAGCCAGAAAGATACAATGGCCAGGATGGTGGAGAGTAGGACAGCAATTGTAATGATTGTTGTGACTAGATTCATTATCTTTCCTTGGAATTTAACCAAGACCGGGTGATTGGAAGTCACTTATACTGAGTTGATACTAGAAAGATTATGATCCTCATCAGTAGATAGAGACGTAGAGGAATAGTCAGACGACGTCTACGAAGTGTCAGTATCAGGCAGCTGCTTCAAATCCAAAGTGGTGGTCAGATGTAAAGTGGTAACGGATTTGACGGAGCAGGCAAACAGCTAAAAATGTGGAGCCGATGATTACGTGGAGTCCGTGGAAGCCAGTGGCTACAAAGAATGTGGAGCCATAGACTCCGTCTGCGATTGTAAATGGGGCTTCGTAGTATTCTAAAGCTTGAAGGAAGGTGAAATAAAAGCCTAGAAGAATTGTTAAGGCTAGAGATTGAATTGCTTCTTTCCGCCCCCCTTCTATAATGCTGTGGTGGGCTCAGGTTACTGTGACCCCAGAGGCAAGAAGGACTGCAGTGTTTAGTAGAGGGACTTCAAATGGGTCAAGGGTAGTAATGCCTGTAGGGGGTCAGCAGCCTCCTAGTTCGGGGGTTGGGGCTAAGCTGGCGTGGTAGAAGGCTCAGAAAAAACCTAGGAAAAAGAAGACTTCTGAGGTAATAAACAGAACTATACCGTATCGAAGGCCTTTTTGGACAGGGGGTGTGTGGTGTCCTTGGAATGTCCCTTCTCGGATGATATCTCGTCATCATTGGTACATGGTAAGAAGGAGTAGGGCTGTTCCGATAGTTATTAGAGTAGTGGAGTTGAAGTGGAATCAGATAGCAAGGCCTGATGTCATCAGTAGGGCGGCAATTGCCCCTGTTAAAGGTCAGGGGCTGGGGTCAACTATGTGGTATGCGTGTGCTTGGTGTGCCATTAAACGTTCTCTTGGAGGTAGAGGCTTAAGAGAAGTACAAAGACGTATGCTTGGATTATTGCGACTGCTACCTCTAGCAGGGTAAGAAGGAAGAGTAGGGTTCCTGTTAATAGCGCGACGGCTGGTATAAGGGGCAGGAGTACAAATGCGGCTGTTGCGATTAATTGGATTAAAAGATGACCAGCTGTGAGGTTGGCGGTTAGTCGTACCCCTAGTGCTAGCGGGCGGATAAATAGGCTAATTGTTTCGATGACAATTAGGATAGGGATAAGGGGTGTAGGGGTCCCTTCTGGGAGAAGGTGCCCTAGGGCTGTGGTTATTTGGGTTCGCATCCCGATAATAACGGTTGCCAGTCAAAGAGGAAATGCAAGGCCTATGTTAAGGGATAGTTGTGTAGTGGGCGTGAAAGTGTAGGGGAGGAGTCCTAGCATATTTAAAGAGATTAAATATAGCATTAGAGAGGTTAATAGAACGGCCCATTTATGCCCGGGCAGGTTTACAGGCATAAAGAGCTCGTAGGCGAATCGGTTAATAAATCAGTTTTGGAGTGTAAGGAGCCGGTTGTTTAATCATCGGGCTGAGGGTGCGGGGAATAGGAGTCAGGGAAGTGTTAGGGCTAGGGCGATAAGGGGGATGCCCAGGTGTACGGGGCTTATAAACTGGTCGAAAAGGCTTAGTACCATGGTCAGTTTCAGCTTTCTCCCGCAGGTTTTTCTGTGCTTTGGGGAGTTGGTTCGTTAGGGAAGGTGTGAGCCATAACTTTTGGGGGGATAATGATTAGGAAGACTAGTCAGGAAAATACTAGGATGGCGAGTCAGGGTGCTGGGTTGAGTTGAGGCATTATCGCTAGGGGTGGTTGGGGGCCACCAATCTTTAGCTTAAAAGGCTAATGCTGGGTCCGGTTTAGCTTCTTAGCGATTCGTCTTCAAGTATTAAAGATGATCAGTTTTCAAAGTGTTCTAGTGGAACTGCTTCAACTACGATGGGCATGAAGCTATGGTTAGCTCCGCAGATTTCAGAGCATTGACCGTAAAAGAGTCCTGGGCGGGATGCGATGAAGGCTGTTTGGTTCAGTCGGCCAGGGACTGCGTCTATTTTTACGCCGAGAGAGGGGACTGCTCATGAGTGAAGTACGTCTTCAGAGGAGATTAGGATTCGAATGGGGGACTCAACTGGAATTACTATTCGGTGGTCTGTTTCAAGTAGTCGGAAGTGGCCGGGTTCGAGGTCTTGTGTGGGGATCATGTAAGAGTCAAAGCCTAGGTCTTCGTAATCTGTGTATTCATAGGTTCAATATCATTGGTGTCCTACTGCTTTAATTGTCAGGTGGGGGTCGTTGATTTCGTCCATAAGGTAGAGGATGCGGAGAGAGGGGAGGGCAATAAGGATAAGAATAACGGCTGGGAGGACTGTTCAGATAATTTCCACTTCTTGGGAGTCAAGAATATATTTGTTAGTAAGTTTGGTTGAGACTATGGCCACAATAATGTAAAGCACAAGCGTGCTAATTAGGAATACGATTATAAGGGCGTGGTCGTGAAAGTGAAGGAGTTCTTCTATAAGAGGTGAAGCTGCATCTTGAAATCCTAGCTGTGAGGGATGTGCCATTATTTATGCAAGACACGCGGGATTCTAACTCGCGACCCTGCCTTGACAAGGCAGTGTAATAACCTACTTTACTAGTGTCTTGTGAAGAAAGTGACAGAGCGGTTATGTGGCTGGCTTGAAACCAGTATATGGGGGTTCAACTCCTCCCTTTCTCGTCGGTTTGATTGAACTAGTACAAATGCAGGCTCCTCGAATGTGTGGTAAGGGGGAGGGCAGCCATGCAGTCATTCTACATTGGTTGAAGTCAGTTCTACGGATAGAACTTCACGTTTGGCTGAAAATGCTTCTCAAATAATGAAGAGGAACATGATTACGGCTACAAGGGAGATTAGGGACCCAATAGAGGAGGCTGTGTTTCACAGGGTGTAAGCGTCTGGGTAGTCTGAGTAACGTCGGGGCATCCCGGCTAGTCCAAGGAAATGTTGGGGGAAGAATGTGATGTTTACACCTGCGAACATAATTGCAAAATGGATTTTAGTTCATGTGCTGTGTAGGGTATATCCTGTAAATAGGGGGAATCAGTGTACGAAGGCACCGACAATAGCAAATACAGCCCCCATGGATAGGACGTAGTGGAAGTGGGCTACAACGTAATATGTGTCATGGAGAACGATGTCTAAAGATGAGTTGGCTAGTACAATACCAGTTAGGCCTCCAACTGTAAAGAGGAAAATAAACCCGATGGCCCATAAAAGAGGAGTTTCTCATTTGATGGAGCCGCCGTGCAGGGTTGCAAGTCAGCTAAAGACTTTTACACCAGTAGGAATGGCAATAATTATTGTTGCAGATGTGAAGTAGGCTCGGGTGTCTACGTCCATACCGACTGTGAACATGTGGTGGGCTCATACAATAAACCCCAGTAGGCCGATGGCCATCATAGCCCATACCATGCCCATGTACCCGAAAGGTTCTTTTTTACCGGAGTAATAGGCGACAATGTGGGAGATTATACCGAATCCAGGGAGAATAAGAATGTAGACTTCCGGGTGACCGAAGAATCAGAATAGATGTTGGTAAAGGATTGGGTCCCCCCCTCCTGCGGGATCGAAAAAGGTTGTATTTAGGTTTCGGTCTGTGAGTAGCATAGTAATGCCGGCGGCTAAGACTGGTAGGGAGAGTAGAAGAAGGACAGCGGTAATCAGGACGGCTCAGACAAATAATGGTGTCTGGTACTGGGAAATGGCTGCCGGTTTCATATTAATGATGGTCGTAATGAAGTTAATGGCCCCAAGAATTGAGGAAATACCTGCAAGGTGCAGGGAGAAAATAGTTAAGTCGACAGATGCTCCGGCGTGTGCCAGGTTTCCGGCCAAAGGCGGGTAAACTGTTCATCCTGTCCCGGCACCGGCTTCAACCCCGGAAGAGGCTAGGAGCAGGAGGAAGGAGGGTGGTAGAAGTCAAAAGCTTATGTTGTTTATTCGAGGGAATGCCATGTCTGGGGCCCCGATCATTAGGGGGATGAGTCAGTTTCCAAATCCTCCGATCATAATTGGTATTACTATAAAGAAAATTATTACAAAGGCGTGTGCCGTAACGATAACGTTGTAAATTTGGTCATCTCCAAGAAGGGCTCCTGGTTGACTAAGTTCGGCCCGGATGAGTAAGCTCAAAGCTGTGCCTACTATTCCGGCTCATGCACCAAATACTATATAGAGGGTGCCGATATCTTTATGATTCGTCGAGAAAAATCAGCGTGTAATTGCCACAGGTAGGATGGCTGAGTAAGCGGTGGATTGTAGCCCCATATACAGAGGTTTGAGCCCTCTTCTTACCAAGTCCCGAGGTGTTTGACATGTTAGATTGCAAATCTTAAGGAGCAGACTAGCGTCTGCCGGGGCTTTCCCCGCCTCCTTTTTTTAAGGCGGGGAAAGGTAGACGGATGCTCGCTGGTTTGGGCGCTTAGCTGTTAACTAAGAGTTTGTAGGATCGAGGCCTGCCTGTCTAGTAAGGTTTTAGCTTAATTAAAGTGTCTGTTTTGCATACAGGAGATGTGGGTTAATGTCCCGCAAGTCTTATCAGGGGCTGGGAGATTTTCACTCTCGCTTAGGACTTTGAAGGCCCTTGGACTGTGTGCTATCCTAAGTCCCTTATGAAGATAGTAATGCTGTTGCGGCAGGAGTGAGGGGCAGGAGGGAAAGTGTGGCCATCAGGGAGATGGACAGGGGGAGGGTAAGTTGGTGGGAGGGGAGGCGTCATAAAGGGGCGCCTGCTAAGTTGTTGGGGGACATAGTGAGTGTTATTGCGTAAGATAGTCGTAAGTAGAAGTAGAGACTGAGGAGGGCGGAAAGGGCGGCGATGGTCGCCATAGGGGCAAGGTCTTGTTTAGCCAGTTCTTGTAGAATAAGTCACTTTGGTATAAAGCCTGTAAGTGGGGGGAGGCCTCCTAATGAAAGAAGGACCAGAGGGGCGAGAGAGGTAAGTGCGGGGGCTTTTGCTCAGGAGGTGGCGAGGGTGTTGATGTTCGTTGCTTTATTAAGTTTAAACACTAGGAAGGTTGTGAATGTTATGATAAAATAAATAATAAGGGTGAGGAGTGTAAGTTGAGGGGCGAATTGTAAAACGAGCATTATTCAACCGAGGTGGGCGATTGAAGAATAAGCTAGGATTTTTCGCAGTTGAGTTTGGTTTAACCCGCCTCAACCCCCCACAAGTGTAGAGGCAAGGCCAAGCATGATTAGGATGGAGGAGTTTGTAGGATGGATTTGCAGGAGTAGGGCGAAGGGGGCAAGTTTTTGTCAAGTGGATAAAATAAGTCCTGTCGTGAGGTCTAGGCCTTGAAGAACTTCGGGTAGTCAAGCGTGAACTGGCGCTAAGCCAATTTTTAGAGCTAGTGCTAGGGTAATGAGGGTGGTTGGAAGGGGGTGGGTTATTTGCTCCAGTGTTCATTGCCCAGTGAGCCAGGCGTTGGTGGTGCTGGCAAATAGAAGTATAGCAGCTGCGGTGGCCTGAGTGAGGAAATATTTAGTGGTGGCCTCTACTGCTCGTGGGTGGTGGTTTTGCGCTATAAGGGGAATAATGGCGAGGGTATTTATTTCTAGCCCTATTCATGCGAGGAGTCAGTGGGAGCTTGCGAATGTGATTGTGGTTCCCAGGCCCAGGCCAAATAAGAGGATGGCTAAAATGTAGGGGTTCATTAGTAAAAGAAGGATTTTAACCATCATATTTGGGGTATGGGCCCAAAAGCTTAATTAGCTGATCTTACTAGGAAGTGGTGTAGTGGAAGCACAAAGAGTTTTGATCTCTTTAGGTAGGGTTCAAACCCCTTCTTTCTAAGGAGTCGGGGGGACTTTAACCCCCATGGTTCACTCTATCAAAGTGGCCCTTGGGCTTCAGGCACGGCTCCGGCTTTATAGTTGAGGGGGCAGACCTGCGAATGCGATAGGGAGCGCGAGGTGTCAAATTACTAGGGCTAGTGTCAGGGGGAGGAAGTTTTTTCAAATAAGGTGCATAAGTTGGTCATACCGAAATCGCGGGTATGAGGCTCGTACTCATAAAAATCCTATGGACAGAAGGGATGCTTTAATTATAAGGTTGGCGGCAGTTAATTCTGGGATAGTCGGGATGTGGGAGGCTCCCAGGAATAGTGTGGCGGATAGTGTGTTTATAAGTAGGATGTTTGCATATTCTGCTAGGAAAAAGAGAGCGAACGGGCCCCCGGCGTACTCAACGTTAAACCCCGAAACTAATTCAGATTCACCTTCGGTTAAATCAAAGGGGGCTCGGTTTGTTTCTGCTAAGGTGGAGATGTATCATATAGCAGCGAGTGGTCAGGCAGGGATAATTAGTCAGATGGCTTCTTGAGCGACATTAAAGGTTTGAAGGGTAAATCCGCCTGTGAAGATGATAGCATTTAGGAGAATTAACCCCAGGCTTACTTCGTAGGAAATAGTTTGGGCTACGGCTCGAAGGGCCCCAATTAGGGCGTATTTTGAATTTGATGCTCAGCCCGACCCAAGAATTGAATAAACTGCTAAGCTTGAGAGGGCGAGGATGAACAAGATACTTAGGTTTAAGTCGGTGACAGGGTAGGGGAGGGGCATAGGGGCCCAAAGGGTAAGGGCAAGGGTTAATGCGAGTATGGGGGCTAGAAGAAATAGGACAGGGGAGGAGGTTGAGGGACGAATTGGTTCTTTGATAAATAGTTTTACCCCGTCTGCGATGGGCTGAAGGAGCCCGTAGGGCCCAACAATGTTTGGCCCTTTTCGCAGTTGCATGTATCCTAGAACTTTTCGTTCGATTAGGGTGAGGAAGGCTACGGCAAGTAGGACGGGCACAATAAAAGCCAGGGGGTTGAGGATATGGGTCACGAGGATGTTAATCATAGTTAGGGAGAGGACTTGAACCTCTGTATAAAGGGCTTAGGCCTATTGCAATGGCCGAGCTCTGCCACCCCAACATGCCATTATTTTGGGCACGAGGGGATATGCCCCTTCGCCTATTTTAGTTGTTTTCACTAGGGCGGGTGAGGCATACTCTAGGAATTGGCCTCTTCTTTCCGGTCCTTTCGTACTAGAAAAGAACATATCATAGATAGAAACTGACCTGGATTACTCCGGTCTGAACTCAGATCACGTAGGACTTTAATCGTTGAACAAACGAACCCTCAATAGCGGTTGCACCATTAGGATGTCCTGATCCAACATCGAGGTCGTAAACCCCCTTGTCGATATGGGCTCTAAAAGGGGATTGCGCTGTTATCCCTAGGGTAACTCGGTCCGTTGATCGGCGTTGCCGGATCATTATTGGTCAGAAATTCTGTTTATTAGAGCCGCAGCTCTGGGTTTAAGGAGGTCAGTGCTCCCTCCACGTGGGGGTTTTTTATTTCCCCGCGGTCGCCCCAACCAAAGACATCGGGACATGCTTCACTTAGTTTAGCCCTTTGTTTAGGGGTGTTTAACATGATATGCCTTGGTGTCTAAAGCTCCATAGGGTCTTCTCGTCTTATGTTTGTATCCCCGCTTCTGCACGGGGAGATCAATTTCATTGACTTGAAAAAGGAGACAGCTAAGCCCTCGTCAGGCCATTCATACAGGTCTTCATTTAAAAGACAAGTGATTGCGCTACCTTCGCACGGTTAAAATACCGCGGCCGTTAAACATATAGTCACAGGGCAGGCGAGACCTCTTATTCTCTAGTTGCAAGAGGCGATGTTTTTGGTAAACAGGCGAGGCTAAAATGTTTGCCGAGTTCCTTCTTTTTCTTTCGGTCTTTCCTTAGGGGCACACCAGTGTGGGGTTAACGGTCGTATTTTGGATGTTTTTCTTGTTGTGTAATTTGTTGTCTATTACCCTCTTTTTGTTTGGGGCCGTTAGGTTTCGGTGGGGGTTCGTTCCGAGTTACGTGGGTGCAAGGAGAGAGGGGGGGCCTCTCTTATTACTCATATTAGCATGTGCACTCTCATGTCTGCATGAGATGGCCTGGTAATGTTAGGGGGATGGGATTGTGGTTATCCAAATGTATGGTTTAGGTGTAATGCTTGAGCTTTAACGCTTTCTATAGGGATGGCTGCTTTTAGGCCCACCCGGGCATATTACCTTTAATTTGTATGATCTTTACCCTCCTGGGAAAGTTGTATCTTGTCTCAAAGGGGCTGTACCTCCTTTGATTAACTCTCGAGGCTTACTTTAGGTGTCGGTAGGGGTGAAACCGTGGTGAAGAGAGAAGCCTCGAGGCTGAACTCCTATCCAATTCCCAGGCAACCAGCTATAACTAGGTTCGGTAGGTCTGTCACCTCTACTCAAAGCTCTTCCCACATCTTTTGCCACAGAGACGGGTTGGCCCTATTAATAGGCTGTCTTGGAGTAGCTCACTTAGTTTCGGGGGTCCAAACTAAAGTTCTCTTCGCTTGGAAAATTCTAGCTAAATCATGATGCAAAAGGTACGAGGTAAAATCTCTGCTTTTTTAGGCTTCACTGGGTTGTTTCATTTCTCTTTCAGCGTTCCCTTGCGGTACTTTTACTGTTGCTCCAAAAGTTCCTTTTCTGTCGCCCATACTGAGGGGGTAAAATGATTTGTTTTGTGAGATGGGGTGTGTTTGGGTTTATAAATATTGGGTTAGTTGTTTTTGTTGGGTTGGGCTAGCTGGTGGGCGTCAGGGTAATCCGGCTTGCACGGATGACTTTTCAGTGTAAGGGAAATGCTATCCTATTTTAGCTATACTCTGGTTTTTCCAAGTGCACCTTCCGGTACACTTACCATGTTACGACTTGCCTCCCCTTCGCGGTCATAGTATTTTAGTTATGTGTGTTGGTTGCTTGGAGAGAGTGACGGGCGGTATGTACGCACTTCAGAGCCGGCTTCAGTGAAACACTCTGTTTTTCACTTACTGCTAAATCCTCCTTCAGGGTGTATTTTTTCAGTACATCATCCGTATTCGCTATATTAGCGAATGTAGCCCATTTCTTCCCCTCTCATTCGCTACACCTCGACCTGACGTTCTGGGCGGTGCCAATTTTGCTTACTATTTAATCCTCACGGGGTAAGCTGACGACGGTGGTATATAGGCGGGAGAAACAAGGGAGGGTGAGGTTTAACGAGGGTTATCGGTTATAGAACAGGCTCCTCTAGGGGGGTCTAAAGTACCGCCAAGTCCTTTGGGTTTTAAGCTGGTGCTCATAATACCCGGGCGGATAGAGGGTGTAAAACTCTATCAATGTTTACGGCTAAGCATAGTGGGGTATCTAATCCCAGTTTGTGTCATAGCTTTCGTGGGATCAGGGGTCATAGAGCCACTTTCGTGGTGGGGCTTCGTGCCTTCGAATGCGTATAACTGCCTTGAAGGTGTTCGGCTTTAGTTTTAGTTTTCCTTAACCACGCTTTACGCCGTCGTCTGTCAACTTGTGCCTACTCGTATAACCGCGGTGGCTGGCACGAGTTTTACCGGCTCTCTTAGCTGTAACTAAGTCAAGTTTTCACTTATAGCTTAAGGTCTATCACTGCTGAGTTCCCTTGGGGGTGTGGCTAAACAAGGCGTCGTGGGCTTTAGAATTGGGTGTGCCTGATACCAGCTCCTTGTCTTCGGGCAGAGGACTGTGGGGCATTCTCACAGGGCCGCGGATACTTGCATGTGTAAGTCGAGCTAAAGTTGACAATAAAGTTAGGACCAAGCTTTTGTGCCTGCGGGACTTATCTAGGGCCCATCTTAACATCTTCAGTGTTATGCTTTAGTTAAGCTACGCTAGC